GGTAGGTCGCTAGTATAGTTCCCTATCTATAATTTTGCTATTTACTTATAAATATAAATAATTTTACTGGAATATTGGAGGAATCCCTTGGATGGGTAGTAAGTACAATTTTGAATGCTTATGTACAAAGTAACAAATATTATAATTGGATCGTTCGATCACTTTTCAGTCATTCATTGAATGATAAATCACTACAAGTGAAGGAGATACACGATTTAAATAACGAAAGATCCAATATTTAAAAATTGTATCTAAAATGACTGGAAAAGTAGAAACAAGACCGGATATAATTTGATCATTATGAGCAAATCCAAAATCTTTGTAGACAGAGCCAATCATTAATTCCCAACCGTGGGGCGAATGGAATCCTATACATAAATCAGTTAATAAAAGAATAGAAAAAGCTTTTATTGTGTCGCTTAAGTTGTATAGGAATTCTTGAAACCAAGAGTTAAGAATAACAAGTTCTTCATTACCTAGAATAGAATAACCACTTAGAATACCGAAACAGATTATATTTGTCGAGAAGTGTAAAATTGTATGGATGCGATCCTCGTTGTGCATCTTGATCAATTGGATCGTTTCTTTGTAGATTTCGATGCGAGGCTTTTGTAAATGTGTTTCCGGGTATTCCTTTATCATTTCGTCCAAACGTAAGAGTTCCTCTAAGTCTATGAATTCTTTTAGAATACTCTTTTCTTGAATATCATTCAAAAAAATTTCGGATTGCCTAGTATTCCACCAATTAGTAAACCAAGATTCCATACTTTTATTAAATGAGAGAGAGATCCACCAAGGCAAAAATACTATAGATGCAAGATATAGAAGGGAAATTAATACTTTCTTTTTTGCCATTTTTTCGTCTGTGAATTTTAAAATTTTTAATGAACGCACCTCATTCGTCGACTCTATATGATACTAATATTTCTATCAAGCATAAGTTCTATTACAAGTCATCGATGTATTTCCGTATTTTTTTGTGATTCAGTACAGCGGTTAGTCCTTGAATTTAGAAAGAATATAGAATAAGAAAGAGCCCTCTTCAAATTAATAGTAGTCGGATTTCGAGACGAAAGAACTCCCGTTCTATCAAAATATCAAATATTTAGAAAAAAAATTCTTTACTTTATGATGAAATGTTTTGATATATGATGAATCTATCATTTAGATTTGTTACTGAATTGAGTTAAGTGGATTTACATACGCATAAAAAAAATTGTGGACATAAACAATTTAGTTTTAGAATTGTTTCATATACGTTTGCTTTGGCTCGAGTAAGCGTTCTGAAGAAACTTCAGTTAAGTTATTCTATAGAAAAAAAGATGATTCTTGAGTTTTTTATCTCTTGCAAAGTATTCATTCTTCAGTTCCTTTTTTCAAAATACTTCAATTGGTACACGCAAGAAATAGGCCAATTCAGCAGCTTTTTGCTCAATCTCTCGTGGAGTAAAATTCTCATCAGTACGAGTCAAGGGAATGGCTCCTTGTCCTTTTATTTCCATATAAAGGACACGACGAGCATAAATACCCTCTTTAATTTCTATTCTGATGGACTGAATGTCTTTCATAAGGAATCGGAGGAATATGCGACGATTTTTTCCAGGAAATCCCCAACGAAAAATACACACTATGCCCTCTTTTATATCGAATCGATCATAACCACTACCTACATTCCACGAAATTGTGCACCACAAATAGGAGCTAATAAAAAGACCTGCGATCCCATAGAAAGACATCACGATACCTTGTGGAAAAAAAATTATTTGCTGAGAAGGAAATAAAGATATAAAATTCCTACCAAAATAACTGGACGTTCCAACCAATAAAAACCCTAATGAACCTAAAAAAAGAATAAAGGCCCAACAGAAATTACTTGTTTTTCGAGACCCCGCTATAAGTTCTACCCATATACGTTCTGATCGCCAACTCATACTCTAACTAGACCTAGTTGCATTTTATTGGAATTGGGAGAATAACAAAAAGAATTTTTTTTTGACTTTTTTTTGTTTCCGAAGTAACTCTCATCAACCAGCACTATTATGATGTGAACCTTTAGGGATAATTCATCGAATTTCTTAGATCCAAACTAAAATAATAACATCCCTTTCATATGATTTCCTAATACATATAGATATATTGACTTTACATTTCAGAAATTCTACCCGATCCCGATCTATTTGAAAATAGTTATAATTTTGAAAATAGTTATAATTCATTTATCATGTTTACACATACATAAGAGCTTATGCCCGAAGGAAGCCGCATATTATACCATATTTTACTAAATAGATATCCGTGTTATGATCCAAGTAAGTCTTGAAAAATATATATATATATATAAGATTTGTCCTTGTTGTATCTAAAAAATCTTGTTTTTTTGAACATAAAGAGATAAAGAAGCCATTGCAATTGCCGGAAATACTAAGCCCACTAAAGGCACAAAAATGGAGGGGAGACTGTTGAGAGTTATCATAGAATGGGTACCTCGATTTAATATTTG